TATTGGGTGAAATCTTTATTATTAATAGTTTAATGAGATGATCTTACTATACTTTTTTCTTTTTATTTTGAAGTTCATTTTTGAGATGCTGTTATAGAATCTATTTATATTCTAATACCCAGCACGGTTCTTTATATTCTGGATTGAAGTTTGTTTTTAATATTAATTTACGTGAATATATATTACTTTTTTTTCATTGTTTTCCTTTAAATTTTATAATTTTAAAAATTGATATTTTTATGGTTTGATTATGTTTGAATAGTTTAATAAGAATAATAATTTGTGGTGTTATAGGTATAATATTATTTCAGACTTTGAAAAATACTTCTTTTTATATGATTAGATCTTTTTTTTTATTTTTTTTAGGATTATTGATGTTTTTGTCGGGTCTTTATTTAACTTATTTTAACCAATCTTTCTTGTTTGATTGGGAATTTATTACTTTTAATAGAATAATAATTACTTTAACTTTAATTTTTGATTGAATATCTTTATTATTTGGGGGTTGTGTTTTTTTTATTTCATCTATAGTTGTTCTTTATAGTCATTCTTATATGTCTTCAGATCTAAATAAGGTTCGTTTTTTATATTTGGTTTTAATATTTATTTTTTCTATATTTATACTTATTATAAGACCTAATCTTGTTAGAATTTTAATTGGTTGAGATGGTTTAGGGTTAGTTTCTTATTGTTTAGTTATTTATTTTCAAAATTATAAATCTCATAGAGCAGGTATATTGACTATTTTAACCAATCGTATTGGCGATGTTGCCATTCTTTTGTCAATTGCTTGAATAATAAATTTTGGTAGATGACATTTTTTTTATTATATATTTATTTATGATAAATGAGTTTTTTATTTAATTGTTTTATTAATTATAGCTGGTTTTACAAAAAGAGCCCAAATTCCATTTTCATCTTGATTACCTGCTGCAATAGCTGCCCCCACTCCAGTCTCTGCTTTGGTCCATTCTTCAACTTTGGTAACTGCGGGAGTTTATCTTTTAATTCGTTTTAGTACAATGATTTATATATTTAATTGTGATTTTTTTTTAATATTATCTTTAATAACTATATTCATGTCAGGTTTAGGGGCTAATTTTGAATTTGATTTAAAAAAGATTATTGCTTTATCAACTTTAAGACAATTAGGTTTAATAATGACTATTCTTTTTTTGGGGTTTCCTTATTTATCTTATTTTCATTTATTAACACATGCTTTTTTTAAGGCATTACTTTTTTTGTGTGCTGGGTTAATTATCCATGTTATAAATGATACACAAGATATTCGTTTTATAGGAGGTTTAACATATCAATTGCCATTTACAATTACATGTTTTTGTATTTCTAACCTCTCTTTGTGTGGGTTTCCTTATCTTTCAGGATTTTATTCAAAGGATCTGATTTTGGAATTATCGACTTTTTCAGGTTCCAATGTTTTTGTTTATATTATTATATATGTTTCTGTAGGTTTAACTGTTTCTTATAGTATACGATTGATTTATTATACCATAAGCTTATATCCTAATTCTTATGTTTGTCAAAATTATATTGAAGATAAATTAATAAATTTTTCAATAATTTTTTTAATTTTAATATCTGTATTTTCAGGCAGACTTTTAATGTGGGTTATTTTTACGACTCCTTCTTTTTTGATAATAACAACTTTTATAAAGTTAATGTCGTTATTTATAATTTTATTCGGGTCTTTTTTGGGATATGAATTATCAGTTTTTTATTATTATTCTAATTCTAATTATTTAATTTTATATAAGTTTTCTTCTTTCTTGGGGGGTATATGATTTTTACCATTTTTTAGAACGTATATCTTAAATAATAATTTTTTTAAAATTTCATTTAATTTGAATCATAATTTAGAAGTTGGTTGGGGTGAATTAATTTTCTCAAAACTATCTTTTTTTTACGTAGTAGTTTTGAGAAAATTTGTCCATTTTTTTTATTATAACAATTTAAAAGTTTATATAATTTCTTTTTTTTTATTTGCCTTATTATTTTTTGTTTTTTAATACTTGAATAGCTTAATATTAAAGCTTAATATTGAAGATATTATTATGGGATTTAGTCTCTTCAGGTATTTATAAAAATAATTATTTTTTCTTTTCATTGAAAATGAAATGTTTTTTTTAAACTATATAAATTTAAGAGAAAAACGGATTTTAACCGCTTTAAAAGTTAGTTAGCGGCTACTTTTAGTTACAACATTCTCTTTTAACTAGATTTTTAATCAATATTTTCATTAACAATGAAATACCTCTGTTTTGGTTTTAGTTAAAAGTAAGGGGCTAAGTCCCTATTTTTAGGTCGAAACTAAATGTAAAATTTACTTCATTACTTGAGGATAATTCTTTTAGAATAATTTTTAATTGCAAATTAAATGTTATAATTAACTATAACCCCAATCTCTTCATTCTAGAATACCGTTTTTTCATTCGTGATATAATCCAATGATTAGGATGATTAGGAATATTGATGTTACAATAAATCATGACTTTATTTTAGTTATCTGTATAATTTTGATTGTTGGTATTAAAATTACGATTTCTACATCGAAGATTAAAAAAATGATGGCGATTATGAAAAATTGAATTGAGAATGGTATACGGGAAGATCTTTTAGGATCAAATCCACATTCAAATGGTGTTATCTTTTCTCGATTGTTTTTTGTTTTTTTTGAGATAATTGTACAAGCTGTAATTAAAATTAATCTGATAATTATTCTAATAATGATTGATGATACGGTTAATATAATTATTTTTTCTCTATTGAGACCATTTAATTGGAAGTTAAATATACTTTATATACTAAAAAAATAGCTACCTCATCAATAAATTGAAATATATAAAAATAGTCATACTACGTCTACAAAGTGTCAATATCAAGCGGCTGCTTCAAATCCGAAATGGTGTTTATTTGAAAAATGAAATTTTATAGTTCGGATTAGGCAAACTAATAAGAATGTTGTACCAATAATTACATGGATTCCGTGAAATCCAGTTGCTATGAAGAAACAAGATCCATAGACGGAGTCTCTGATTGTAAATGGGGACTCGAAGTATTCATATGCTTGCAGTAAAGTGAAATATATCCCTAGCGTAACTGTTAGAAATAATCCCCTAATTGTTTGTCTATGATTTTTGTTTATGATACTGTGGTGGGCTCATGTAATAGTGATACCTGAAGATAATAAAATTGTTGTGTTTAGAAGAGGAATGTCTATAGGGTTAAATGTTTTGATACCTTTCGGAGGCCAGGCTATACCGATTTCAATAGTTGGTGCGAGTCTACTGTGAAAGAAGGCCCAGAAGAATGAGATAAAAAAGAAAATTTCTGAGATGATGAATAGGATTATTCCTCATTTTAAGCCATTAGTTACTATGATAGTGTGTTTGCCTTGGTACGTACCTTCACGTACGATATCACGTCATCATTGAATTATAGTTAATAGTAAAATTGTGATTCCTAGTATTATAAGTATTGGATTTTTTATATGAAATCATATAACTATTCCTGATGTCATTGTTATAGCTCCAATTGATCCTGTCAATGGCCATGGTCTAGGGTCAACTAAATGAAATGGGTGGTTACTTTTTTTCATAATTTACTTCACTAGAATATAATGTCGTTAGAACTGAGAATACATAGGCTTGGATAATTGCTACTGCTGTTTCAAATATTATTAGTGCCACCTGAATGGTTATTAATATAAAAATTATTATTGTTGATGCTTCATTTGCGTTGTTACCTAATAATCTTATTAAAAGGTGACCAGCAATTATATTTGCCGTTAGTCGAACGGCTAAAGATCCGGGTCGAATAATATTACTAATTGTTTCAATGCACACCATAAAAGGTATTAATACACTTGGAGTTCCTGCTGGAATTAAATGTCTAAATATGTGTTGTGTTTTATTGATTCAACCAAATAATATAATTGATAATCATAAAGGCATAGATAGGGCTAATGAAAAAATTAAATGACTTGAGCTGGTGAAAATGTATGGTAATAAGCCTATAATGTTATTGATTAGAATGAATATAAATAATGATGTTATTATTAAAGTTAATCCCTCACTTTTTAATAAGAGGGTTTTAAATTCTTCATGTAAGGTTTTATAAATTAAGTTAATAGCTGTTTTTTGTCGTGATTTAATTAATCAAAATGGATATGGTATTAACAATAAAATGATTATAGTTCTTGCTCAGTTTATCGAATAATATATTGATGTAGATGGATCAAATGTTGAAAATAAATTTGTTATCATTTTCAATTAATTTTTTTAATTTTTATTTCTTTTGTTTTCTTTTGAATATTATAATTTTTATTAAAATATGTTAATCTGTTAATTATAATTATTATTAAAATAAATATAATTATTAATCTTAATCAGGATAAGGGGGCTATTTGTGGTATAGAAAAATATTATATTTAATTTTTTCAGTTTGACAGCCTGATGTTTTTTATAAACTAATTTTTCCATTAAGAGTATGCGTTAATTACTATTTTTTGGTTTAAGAGACCATTGCTTTACTTTCAGCCACTTAATGATTTATTTTTTAGTCATCTGATAAATTGTTTGGTGCTTACTCTTTCAATTATGATTGGTATAAATCTGTGATTTGCTCCGCAAATTTCTGAACATTGACCATATATAATTCCTGGCCGATTAATAAATATTGATCCTTGATTTAATCGGCCAGGAATAGCATCAATTTTAATACCTAAACTTGGAATTGTTCATGAGTGTAAAACATCTGTTGCGGTTACAATAATACGAATTTGATTATTTATAGGAAGTGTAATACGATTATCAGTTTCAAGAAGGCGAAATTCATTAATTTTAATTTCTCTCGTTGGTTTTATATATGATTCAAATTCAATATTTTTGAAGTCTGAATATTCATAAGTTCAATATCATTGATGTCCAATAGCTTTAATAGTTAAAGTTGGGTTTTTTGTTTCATCTATTATATATAGAATACGTAGTGATGGTAGGGCGATAAGAATTAGAATCATCGCAGGAATAATTGTTCAAATAATTTCAATTATTTGATTTTCTATTATGAATCGGTTAATTATTTTGTTAAAAAGTATTTTAAATATGATTCATGCGATGATTACAGTAATTATAATTAGAATAATTATTGTTTTGTCATGAAAAAAAATTAATTGTTCTATGATTGGTGAATTAGGGTCTTGAAAATTGATTTGTGATCATTTTATGATTTCTAAAAAAAGATAACTCTTTATAGATGAATCTTAAATTCATTGCATAATTTCTGCCATATTAGAAATTAAATGCGATAGGTATTTCATTATAAGAGTGTTCAGCTGGTGGGTATTTTTGTAATCATTCAATGCTTGAATTTATATTTATAACAAATATAATTTTTCGTTTTGAAATTATTCTTTCTCATATAATTATAATAAATATTATAGTTCCTAGGATTGAGATAGTTGACCCGATTGATGAAATTACATTTCATGAGGTATATATATCAGGGTAGTCAGAATATCGTCGTGGTATACCACTTAATCCTAAAAAATGTTGGGGGAAGAAGGTTAAATTTACTCCAATGAATATAGTGAAAAATTGAGTTTTTAATCATTTAGGGTTTATAGTTATACCTGTAAATAGGGGGTATCATTGAATAAATCCTGCTATAATAGCGAATACTGCTCCTATAGAGAGAACATAATGGAAATGTGCTACAACGTAATATGTGTCATGGAGGATAATATCAATTGATGAATTTGCTAGGACAATTCCTGTTAAGCCCCCAATTGTGAATAGAAATACAAATCCTAATGTTCATATTATGGAAGGGGAGTAATTAATTATTGATCCATGAATAGTGGCTAGTCATCTGAAAATTTTAATTCCAGTCGGGATAGCAATAATTATTGTTGCTGATGTAAAATATGCTCGGGTATCTACATCTATACCTACAGTAAATATGTGGTGGGCTCATACGATGAACCCTAGTAATCCGATGGCTAATATGGCATAAATTATTCCGGTTGATCCAAATGCGTTACTTTTTCCTCTTTCTTGACTAATAATATGTGAAATGATTCCGAATCCTGGTAAAATTAAAATATAAACTTCTGGGTGTCCGAAAAATCAAAATAGGTGTTGGTAAAGAACGGGATCTCCCCCGCCGGCCGGGTCAAAGAATGATGTATTTAAATTTCGATCAGTCAATAATATTGTAATTGCTCCAGCTAATACGGGTAATGATAATAATAAAAGTAATGCAGTAATTCCTACAGATCAAACAAATAATGGAATTTTTTCTCTAGTCATACCTGATGTTCGTATGTTAATAATTGTTGAAATGAAGTTTACGGCCCCTAAAATTGATGAAACACCTGCTAGGTGAAGTGAAAAGATTGTTATATCGACTGATGCTCCGTTATGAGCTATGTTACTTGATAGAGGTGGGTAAACAGTTCATCCTGTTCCAGCACCAGCATCAACTATTCTACCTACTAATAATAATGTTAAAGATGGTGGTAATAATCAAAATCTTATATTGTTTATTCGAGGAAATGCTATATCAGGTGCTCCAATTATTAAAGGTACTAATCAATTACCAAAACCTCCAATTATAATTGGTATAACTATGAAGAAAATTATAATGAATGCGTGTGCTGTTACAATAACATTATAGATTTGGTCATTTCCAATGAATGATCCGGGTTGTCCTAATTCAATACGAATAATTCATCTTATTGATATACCAATTATACCCGATCATATGCCTAATATAAAGTAAAGTGTTCCAATGTCTTTATGATTTGTGGAGAATATTCATTTATTCAAATTTATGTTCTCTAAATAAATTATTTTATATAGATAAAGTGTCTGATTATAGGTTGTAAATTGTAAATTTATATATGAATTTTTAATTCCTTTATCAGGCTTTATAGTCAATTGGATGATATTAGACTGCAATTCTAAAGTAGTGATTTTACTAAAGCCTATAAAATTATATTTATATTTTTAACTTTGAAGGTTAATAGTTTATTTAACTTAAGGGTTTAAGTTATTCTAATAATTATTGTAATTGGTAATATTATGTTAATTACTAAATTTATTAAATATGTTGATTTTATGTTTTTTCTATTTATATTTCATTTGTTAATGTAATTATTTATTAAAATGATTGGAGTAATTATACGTAGATAATAAAATAATGTAATTATTGATGTTATTATTAAAATTATAATAGTGATTATACATTCATTATTTATAAGTGATTGAATAATTATTCATTTAGGTATAAATCCTAAAAATGGAGGTAGTCCACCTAATCTTAATATTATTACAATAAATCTTATTATTTCAGTTTTAGTTTTTACGTTCATATTTATTTGGTTAATAAAGTTAATTGATTTTTTTTTTAAACTATTTGTTAAAATTCAAATAATTATTGAATAAATAATTAAGTATTTTATTCATGTTTCATTATCGTAGATAACACATGTTGCTATTCATCCTAGATGATTAACTGATGAGTATGCTATAATTTTTTTTAAGGATGTCTGATTAATTCCTCCAATAGCTCCAATTATTGAGCTTGTGATTGCTAGTGTGTTAATTAAAATGATGTTATTATTTGTGTTACTTATTACATATAGTGGTGCAATCCTCTGTCATGTTATTAGTAATATACAATTGTTCCATTTTAACTTTTTTATAATATTAATAAATCATAAATGTATGGGGGCTATACCAATTTTTATCGCTATTCTTATTGTGATTATTATTATTGATAATTTATTTATTAGGTTTTCATTAATTATGATTAAAGGATTTATGGTGATTATAAATAAGAATATTATTGACGCTATACTTTGAATAATGAAGTAAATTATTTTTGATTCAGATGATATGAGATTTTTTCTTTCTTCTATTAATGGGATGAATGATAACATATTAATTTCTAATCCTATTCATATTCTGAATCAATTTTCTGATCTTAATACTAATACAGTTGATATTATGGTTGTTAGTAATATTACAATTTTAGTTGATATATTTATAATTAGAAAGAAGAATTATATTCTATTTTCAGGGTATGAACCTAAAAGCTTAAGTTTAGCTTATCTTTCTATATTTAGGTGTAATGATGCACATTGAATTTTGATTTCAAAGGATTAGTTTAATTCTAAGTAATATAATAAGAGTAATATAATTACATTATCTATTCTATCAAAATAGCCCTTTATTCAGGCATCTTATTATTTATATAATTATTTTTTTAGGAACTTGTTTAAAATAATTTATAGAATACTGTGAAGATAAACATTTGGTCCTGTCAAACAAATAATTAATTAAAATAATGAATTTGATTTATTTAATTTTAATAAATTATATATTATTATATAATTACTGTTAATGAAAATTAGATATTTTGAAAAAAGTGAAAAGAAAAGGGGGGGATAATATATATATATATATAAGACTATTTAAGAAAAGGGAAAAGTATACTAATATATAACCAATAGGACTATTTAGAAGGTGGAAGCTAACATCCCAAGTAGAGATAGGAGTGTATTGAGGAGGTAACAGAGTATGACCAATAAGAATGTGACGCATGATCCATATGAGAGGGTTGGAAAAGAGGAAGTGAGAGAAAGAGAGATGTATACCAATAAGAAATAAGGGGATATAAGAGACCGGGATATCAGGTTGGAAGGATCAGACTATAAAGTAGATAGACATAGGAGTATTTAGGATAAGGTGATAGTACATCAAATACCAGGAGTGTATGGGAGTCAGTATAATGAGAGAGGTAGTGTAATAAAGAACCAGGGTATGTAAGTATTTAGATATGGGTAACAGTACATGATACGAGAGAGTGATAAGACTAGTATATAGATAGGATATTATAATCATATAAATATTTATAGGTGGGTGAGATATATGGCGATGGATACGAGAGAGGACGAAGGACCGGGGGAGGGGGGCACACCAATACGTTCCTTTTGGTTTTTTGATTAGAATAATTATGTTATAAGTTTGATTCTTTCTTTAAAATTCAGAATTTAAATTTTATTATATGTAAAGTTTTCTTTAATTTCTAAATGAGTTTAATTATCAGTGTTTATTTTTGGTTTTTATTTTGAGATAAAACCAGGGTTTTAATTATAACTGACAAAAATTGTGCCAGCCGTCGCGGTTATACAATTAGTTAAATTGAATTTTTTTGGCTAAATATTTTATTATTTTTATAATTAAAATTTTTATTTTGAGGTGAAATTCAAATTTAATAATTTTTTATTTGTTTATATAGATATATGAAGTTCATATAAAAACTAGGATTAGATACCCTATTATTATGATTGTAAATTTGCTTTAATATTAATAGTTATGTTCTTAAAATTAAAAGAATTTGGCGGTTATTTATTCTCTCCAGAGGAACCTGCCCCATAATTGATAATCCACGATTGATTTTACTTAAATTTTGTTTATATATCGCTGTCATTAGAATGTTTTATGAGAATATTTTCTTAAAATTTTATGAATTTAATGTTAGGTCAAGATGTAGCTATATTTAAGTGGAGGTGGGTTACATTAATTTTATTTTTGGATGGTTAAATTTGATTTTAATTTGAAATTGGATTTGGTTGTAATTTTTATATAATTTTTATTTTTGATTCGAGTTCTAAATAATGTACACATCGCCCGTCGCTCTCATTATAAAATAGTTGGGATAAGTCGTAACAAAGTAGGCCTACCGGAAGGTGGGCCTGGTAAGTTCAAGATGTTTCTTTAAGGGAGTTTATTATTTACATTAATAATTTTAGTTGTGCAATTCAATTCATCTTGATTAATATTTTTAAAATATTTTTTTTTGTTTTTCTTTTTAATAAAAATATTTTTTGTTTTAGTATTTTTAAGAATTAATATTTTTTGTTTGTTTGACTGTGAAGGTTTTATATTTATTATAATTTAAGTATTTATAACTTGGAGTACCTTTTGCATCAGGGTTTAATAAAATTAATAAATTATTTTCTTTTCTCGAAACTTTAAGATTTAAGATATAATGTTTTTTTTTGTTTCAAAAAAATATATAATTTTATCTTAGAGGTTATATGCCTTTCATTTAAAGTGATATCTAGTTTTTTAATAATTGAATATAATTCATTTTTAATAATGCTTTAATAAATTTTATTATTATAAGTTTATTAATTAAAAATATATGGGGATAAGCTCTTCTTTTTTTTTAAAAATATTTTTTAAAAGATACTATTTAGGATTAAAAATTTCCATTAATCATTTTGTTATAATTGTGTATTTTTTTTAAGGATTTTTTTGTTTTTAATTTTTTATTAAAATTTTTCTTTTAATTTTTAAAATATTAAATAATGTTAAAATTAGTAATTTAGTTAATTTATTTATGGGAACTCGGCAATTTTTATTTCCACCTGTTTAACAAAAACATGTTCTTTTGTTTTTATATAAGATCGGGCCTGCCCATTGATTATAAATATTAAAAGGCTGCGGTATTTTAACTGTACGAAGGTAGCATAATCACTTGTCTTTTAATTGAAGGCTAGAATGAATGGTTTGATGAGAAATATACTTTCTTTAGATAATTTATATGAATTTAATTTTTTAGTTAAAAAGCTAAAATTTTTTTATAGGACGAGAAGACCCTATAGAAGTTAACTATTTTTATAGACTTTATTTTTTTGTTTATAAATTTAATTTTTAGAAGAATTAGTTTTGTTGGGGTGACAATGGAATTTTTTTAACTTTCATTATTCTTTTCATTAATTTATGTTTTTTTGATCCGGATATTTCGATTATAAGATTAACTTACCTTAGGGATAACAGCGTAATCTTTTTGGAGAGTTCATATCGATGAAAAGGTTTGCGACCTCGATGTTGAATTAAGATAAGGGGCGGGGGTAGATTTTCGTCTTTTTGGTCTGTTCGACCATTATATTCTTACATGATTTGAGTTCAGACCGGCGTGAGCCAGGTCGGTTTCTATCCTTATTTTTAGTAATTTAGTACGAAAGGACCAATTACTTTAATTATATTATTTTATCTTGATTAATTTTAACTATTTTGGCAGATTAGTGCTATAAATTTAGAATTTATATATGTGTTTATTACACAAATAGTAATATATATAGTTATTTTTATCTTTTTAGTTGTTATAGTTTTATTATCTGTGGCTTTTGTGACTTTATTGGAACGAAGGGTTTTAGGTTATATTCAATTACGTAAAGGCCCCAATAAAGTTGGTTATATAGGTCTTTTACAACCATTTAGTGATGGTTTAAAATTATTTTTTAGGGAACAAACATATTTGTATATATCTAATTTTGTTATTTATTATTTTTCACCGGTTTTTATGTTAATATTATCTTTAAGATTGTGGTTATTATTTCCTTTTATAGTTAATGTTTATGATTTTAATTTAGGGTTTTTATATTTTTTGTGTTGTACTAGTTTGGGTGTTTATGGTGTATTGATATGTGGTTGATCTTCAAATTCAAATTATTCAATATTAGGTTCACTTCGTTGTATAGCTCAAACTATTTCTTACGAAGTAAGAATATCGATGATTTTATTGTGTTTAATAGTATTTGTTTATGGTTTTGATTTAATTTTATTTTCTTTTTTTCAGAATTATATTTGATTTGCTTTTTTTTCTTTTCCTTTATTTTTTTGTTGAATTTCTTCTTTTTTGGCTGAAGTTAACCGTTCACCTTTTGATTTTGCTGAAGGGGAGTCAGAGTTAGTTTCTGGCTTTAATGTTGAATATAGTAGAGGTGGTTTTGCTTTTATTTTTTTGTCTGAATATATAAATATTATTTTTATAAGTCTTTTAACTGTTATCTTTTTTTTGGGTTGTGATTTGTATTCATTGTTATTTTTTTTTAAATTAGTTTTTGTCATTTTTTTAGTTATTTGAGTTCGTGGAACTTTGCCTCGTTTTCGTTATGATAAATTGATATATCTTACTTGAAAAGTTTTTTTACCTATTTCTTTAAATTATTTTATTTTTTATATAGGTTTTGTTATTTATATATTTGAGTATTTATAATCATTGTAATAAGTTAAGCTAATAGAAGAATTGAACTTCTTTCTTATATTTTCAAAATATACACTTATCTAAAGCTTATTTAGCTAGTCTGTTAATTTATCTCATGCTTTTAATATCATTGGGTTGAGGATAAAGTATAAAAAATATAAAGTTGTAATGATTTGTCCTGTGGTAATAAATGGTTCTTCTGCCGGTCGAGCCCCAATTCATGTTAATAATATAACTATAGTTAAGAAAGATCAAAATATGATTTGGTTAATTGGGTAAAATATATTTCTCTGAAATTTATTTTTTGAAGTTAATGGAATAACTAGTATTATTATAATTGATAAAATTATCGCTACAACTCCTCCTAATTTGTTAGGAATTGATCGTAAGATTGCATAGGCAAAGAGGAAATATCATTCTGGTTGAATATGAATTGGGGTGACTAATGGGTTTGCTGGGATAAAATTTTCAGGATCACCTAATAATCGTGGTTCTAATAGATTAATTATTAAAAATAAATATAAAGCGATTAATATTCCTATAATGTCTTTAATTGAGAAGTAGGGGTGAAATGGCATTTTATCATAATTTCTGTTGATGCCAGTAGGATTATTGGAACCTGTTTGGTGTAAAAATAATAAATGGATTATGGTTATACCAGCTAAGATGAATGGTAATAAAAAATGTAATGTGAAGAATCGAGTTAATGTTGCATTATCAATTGAAAATCCTCCTCATAATCATTTAACAATTTCATTACCTAGATATGGAATGGCGGATATTAAATTAGTAATAACTGTAGCTCCTCAAAAAGATATCTGTCCTCATGGTAGAACATATCCTAAAAATGCTGTTGCTATAATAATGAATAATATAATTACTCCAATTGCTCATGTTATAAATAATTTATAAGATCCATAATATATTCCTCGTCCGATATGTAGGTATAAGCAAATGAAAAATATTGAGGCCCCGTTAGCATGTATATTACGTAGTAATCATCCCGAATTTACGTCTCGTGTAATATGAATTACTCTATCAAATGCAATGTTAATGTCAGCTGTGTAATGTATAGCTAAAAATACTCCAGTTAAAATTTGGATAACTAAGCATATCCCTAAAAGTGAACCAAAATTTCATCAAATTGAAATTGATGATGGTGTTGGTAAATCAAATAAAGAAGAATTTATAATTTTAATCATTGGGTGGGATTTTCGGATTGGTTTTTTCATAATTTTTTTTTCGTATTGGTCCTTCAAATGTATTTGTAATAAAGATTACATAAATTATTGTTATTAATAAATATAAAGCTATTATGATTGTAATTATAGAGCTATTACTATTAAATAATTTTATTATTGATGTATTTTGTTGGCCGTCTATAGTTTGAATTATAATTCTATTATAGGATAATATTTCTTCTTTTAATAAAATGGTTGCAATAGTTAATGTGATTATAATTGTAATAAAGATTTTAAATGAAAATTTTATAATTTCATTTGAGGCAATTCTTGCTATATATATAAATAATACTAATATTCCTCCTAGTATAACTAACACTAAAATATAAGAATATCAAGTATATTTTATTCATATACTTATAATTACGGATGATAAAAATGTAATTAGAATTAAGTTAAATCCTATTCTTAGCGGATGATTTAAATAAATTAGGGTGGTAGATAAGGTAGTTATTAAAATTAAAGTTATTTTCATATTCAGCAGGTAGTTTATTAAAAATATTAATTTTGGAGATTAAAGTAAGGATTTATTTTCTCTTGCTGAAGTTTTAAAGAATTGTCTATCTATGATTTACAAGATCATTATTTTTTTTTAAACTATTAAAACTAATTTTATTAAATTATTTTATTTTTTGGTACATATTTATTTGTGGTTTAATTATTTTATGTTCTTCTCGTAAACATTTACTTTTAACTTTATTGAGATTAGAATATTTAGTTGTTGTAATTTTTTTTTCTTTCTTTTTTTTTCTTTACACATATTTAAGAGAATATTATTTTATTATTTTTTTTTTAACTTTTTCTGTTTGTGAAGGGGTTTTAGGCCTTTCAGTACTTGTTTCTATAATTCGTTGTCATGGTAATGACAACTTAATGAATATCAGAAGTTTAATATGATAAAAATATTGATTTTTAATCTTTTTTTGATTCCTTTATGTTTTTTAAATAATTGAATAATTTTGATTTGTTCTCTTTTTTTTTCTTTAATTTTGTTTTTTAATATAAGATTGTTTACTTATTTTTATGGATCTCTAAGTTACGGTTTTATAATGGACGTTCTTTCTTCTTCTTTAATTTATTTAAGAATTTGGATTAGTTTATTAATAATTTTGGCTAGATATAAAATTAATTTAACTAGTTCATCTAATTATTTTGTTATGGTTATTGTTTTTTTGTTACTTTTTTTAATTCTTTCGTTTTCGACTCAAAATATCTTTTTATTTTATGTTTTTTTTGAATCTAGCTTAATTCCCACTCTTTTATTAATTTTTGGTTGAGGTTATCAGCCTGAACGTCTTTCTTCGGGATTTTATTTACTTTTTTATACACTTTTTGGTTCTTTACCTCTTTTATTATCAATTTTTTATATTAATAATTCTAGCTTAACTATGTTTTATCCATTAGTTTTAGTTAATTATAATTTTTATTTGTATTTGGGGTTGATTTTAGCCTTTTTAATTAAAATGCCCATGATTTTTTTTCATTTTTGATTACCTAGGGCTCATGTTGAGGCTCCTATTTCCGGATCTATAATTTTAGCTGGTATTCTTTTAAAATTAGGGGGTTATGGTTTAATACGTGTTTTAAATTTTATTGAAGGTTCTTTTTTATATAATAATATTTTTTTGATCAGATTAAGTTTATTTGGTATAGTGTCAATTAGTTTTATTTGTATATTTCAGGTTGATATAAAATCTTTAATTGCCTATTCTTCTGTTAGACACATGGCTTTGGTGATTTGTGGTATTTTTTCGATAAATAATTTGGGTATAATAGGTTCTTTGGTTTTGATAATTGGCCATGGTCTTTGTTCTTCTGGTTTATTTTGTTTAGCCAATTTGATCTATGAACGTTCAAATAGTCGTAGATTTTATTTTAATAGGGGAATGATTAGTTTAATGCCTAGATTATCTTTTTTTTGATTTTTATTTTGTTCTAATAATATGGCTAGACCTATAACTTTAAATC